GTCCCTGTAGCTTAAATCAAAGCATGGCACTGAAGATGCCAAGACGGAGCACCACCCCAAGGACAAAAGACTTAGTCCCAACCTTACCGTTAATTCTTGCTCGATATATACATGCAAGTATCCGCGCCCCAGTGCAAACGCCCCCAACATCTTACCAAGACCAAAGGAGCAGGCATCAGGCACACCACCAAACCGTAGCCCAAGACGCCTCGCCCAGCCACACCCTCACGGGTACTCAGCAGTAATTAACATTAAGCAATAGGCGTAAGCCTGACCTAGCCAGAGCAACCATGGGCCGGTAAATCTTGTGCCAGCCACCGCGGTCATACAAGAGGCCCAAATTAACTGTACACGGCGTAAAGAGTGGTCCCAGAATATCATTAACCGATTAAGACTAAACCATCACCTAAGCTGTCATAAGCTCAAGGTACCCTGAAACCCAACCAAAAATGATCTTAATCACCAAGACCCATCCAACCCCACGAAAGCCAGGACACAAACTGGGATTAGATACCCCACTATGCCCGGCCCTAAATTTCGATGTTCCCAACACATAAAACATCCGCCCGAGAACTACGAGCACAAACGCTTAAAACTCTAAGGACTTGGCGGTGCCCTAAACCCACCTAGAGGAGCCTGTTCTATAATCGATAACCCACGATACACCCAACCACTTCTTGCCAAAACAGCCTACATACCGCCGTCACAGCTTACCTTCATGAAAGCACAGCAGCAAGCCAAATAGCCATCAACCCCGCTAACAAGACAGGTCAAGGTATAGCCTACGAAGTGGAAGAAATGGGCTACATTTCCTAAAATAGAAAACCCACGAAAAGGGGCCTGAAACTTACCCCTGGAAGGCGGATTTAGCAGTAAAGAGAGACAATCATGCTCTCCTTAAGCCGGTCCTAGGGCACGTACACACCGCCCGTCACCCTCATCATAAGCCCCCCTAAACCCACTAACTAATACAACAGTCCAGCCAAAGATGAGGTAAGTCGTAACAAGGTAAGTGTACCGGAAGGTGCACTTAGCATATTCAAGGCGTAGCTACAACACAAAGCATTCAGCTTACACCTGAAAGATATCTGCCTCCCACCAGATCGCCTTGAAAGCCCACTCTAGCTCCACCAACCACAATCAACAAACCCACTAAACCCACACCAACTAAAACATTACCCCCAACCTAGTATAAGCGATAGAAAGGTACAACACCCACGGACGCTATAGATAGAAGTACCGCAAGGGAAAGATGAAATAACAATGACAACCCAAGCACCAAACAGCAAAGATAAACCCTTGTACCTTTTGCATCATGATCTAGCAAGAACAACCAGGCAAAGAGACCTTAAGCCTGCCACCCCGAAACCCAAGCGAGCTACTTACAAGCAGCTACCACGAGCTAATCCGTCTCTGTTACAAAAGAGTGGAGAGACTTGTTAGTAGAGGTGAAAAGCCAAACGAGCTGGGTGATAGCTGGTTGCCTGTAAAACGAATCTAAGTTCCCCCCTAGTCCCTTCCTACCCAAACTAGACCAACCTAAATTCCCATGTAACGGACTAGGAGTTAGTTAAAGGAGGTACAGCTCCTTTAACAAAGAACACAACCTCCACTAGCGGATAAGACCTCCACCCGCCACACTACCCGTAGGCCCTAAAGCAGCCATCACCAAAGAGTGCGTCAAAGCTCCCAAACCAAAAAATCCAAAAACAACACGAATCCCTACACCCCTAACAGGCCAATCTATAACAATAGATGAACAAATGCTAGAACGAGTAACCAGGATATCACATCCCCTTAAGCGCCAGCCCATATATCACTAACAGCACTACCACAATACCACCCCCAAGACCAAACATTGCACACACCCTGTCAACCCAACCCAGGAGCGCATACTAGGACGATCAAACTCTGCAGAAGGAACTCGGCAAACCCAGGGCCCGACTGTTTACCAAAAACATAGCCTTCAGCCAAACAAGTATTGAAGGTGATGCCTGCCCAGTGACATTACGTTTAACGGCCGCGGTATCCTAACCGTGCAAAGGTAGCGCAATCAATTGTCCCATAAATCGAGACTTGTATGAACGGCCAAACGAGGCCCTAACTGTCTCCTGCAGATAATCAGTGAAACTGATCTCCCTGTACAAAAGCAGGGATAAACACATAAGACAAGAAGACCCTGTGGAACTTAAAAATCAATAGCCACTACATACCACCCCATAAACCCACCAGGCTTACCACCACAAAATGCTGGCTAACATTTTTAGGTTGGGGCGACCACGGAGAAAAACAAACCCTCCAAAAACAAGGCCAAACTCCTTAACCAAGAGCAACCCCTCAACGTACTAACAGTACCCAGACCCAATAAAATTGATCAATGGACCAAGCTACCCCAGGGATAACAGCGCAATCTCCCCCAAGAGCCCATATCGACGAGGAGGTTTACGACCTCGATGTTGGATCAGGACATCCTAGTGGTGCAACCGCTACTAAGGGTTCGTTTGTTCAACGATTAACAGTCCTACGTGATCTGAGTTCAGACCGGAGCAATCCAGGTCGGTTTCTATCTATGACTAATCCCTCCTAGTACGAAAGGACCGGAAGGATAGGGCCAATACCCCCAGCACGCCCTCCCCCCAAGTGATGCCTCCAACTAAATCACCAAAGGGCCACACCTACCCCCCCCCGAAAATGGTTGCTAGTGTAGCAAAACCCGGCAAATGCAAAAGACTTAAACCCTTTAATCAGAGGTTCAAATCCTCTCTCTAGCTCCTCCATGATATGACCCAATATTCCCCCAACCTACCCCATCATAACACTAACCTACATAATCCCCATTCTAATTGCCGTAGCATTCCTCACCCTAGTAGAACGAAAAATCTTAAGCTATATACAATCTCGAAAAGGACCAAACATTATCGGCCCATTCGGACTACTACAACCCGTTGCCGACGGAATTAAACTATTTATCAAAGAACCCATCCGCCCCTCTACATCATCACCACTCCTGTTCATCACAACCCCAATACTAGCCCTCCTCCTCGCACTAACAATCTGAATTCCCCTTCCCCTACCATTCCCCCTTGTAGATCTAAACCTAGGCCTCCTATTCCTCTTAGCAATATCTAGCCTAGCAGTCTACTCAACCCTATGATCAGGATGAGCATCCAACTCAAAATACGCCCTAATTGGCGCATTACGAGCAGTATCACAAACCATCTCCTACGAAGTAACACTAGCCATCATCCTCCTATCCATAGTCATACTAAGCGGAAACTACACCATAACCACTCTCGCCACAACACAAGAGCCCCTATACCTTATATTCTCCTCGTGGCCCCTCGCAATAATATGATATATCTCAACACTAGCCGAAACAAACCGCTCACCATTTGACCTCACAGAGGGAGAATCAGAGTTAGTATCAGGCTTCAATGTAGAATACTCAGCAGGACCATTCGCCCTATTCTTCCTAGCAGAATACGCAAACATCATACTAATAAACACACTAACCACCCTCCTATTCCTAAACCCAAGCACGCTTAGCCCACCCTCAGAGCTATTCCCCCTCATTCTGGCCACAAAAACCCTACTCCTCTCCTCAAGCTTCCTATGAGTCCGAGCCTCATACCCACGATTCCGATACGACCAACTTATACACCTCCTATGAAAAAACTTCCTCCCACTAACACTATCCCTACACCTCTGACACACCAGTATACCAATCTCTTACGCGGGCCTACCTCCTTACCTAAGGAAATGTGCCCGAACGTAAGGGTCACTGTGATAAAGTGAACATAGAGGTATACCAACCCTCTCATTTCCTAAATCTTAGAAAAGCAGGAATCGAACCTACACAGAAGGAATCAAAATCCTCCATACTTCCCTTATATTATTTCCTAGTAAGGTCAGCTAATAAAGCTATCGGGCCCATACCCCGAAAATGATGGTTCAACCCCCTCCCCTACTAATGAGCCCCACCACAAAACTTATCTCAACCACAAGCCTACTTCTAGGAACAACAATCACAATCACAAGCAACCACTGAATAATAGCCTGAACAGGGCTAGAAATCAACACCCTAGCTATCATCCCCCTAATCTCAAAATCCCACCACCCACGAGCCATTGAAGCAACAACCAAATACTTCCTAGTACAAGCAGCCGCCTCCGCACTAGTACTCTTATCAAGCATAATCAACGCATGATCCACCGGACAGTGAGACATCACCCAACTCACTCACCCCCTATCATGCAACCTACTAACCACTGCAATCGCCATCAAACTTGGCCTAGCCCCCTTCCACTTCTGATTCCCAGAAGTCCTACAAGGATCATCCCTTACCACAGCCCTACTCCTATCAACAATAATAAAATTCCCACCAACCGCCATCCTAATACTCACATCACACTCACTAAACCCCCCACTACTAACCCTACTATCCATTATTTCCATTGCCCTAGGTGGCTGAATAGGACTTAACCAAACACAAACCCGAAAGATCCTAGCCTTCTCATCCATCTCCCATATAGGCTGAATAACTACCATCATCATCTACAACCCAAAACTAACCTTACTAACCTTCTACATCTACATCCTCATAACAACCTCCATCTTTCTAACCATAAACACAACCAACACCCTAAAACTACCAACGCTAATAACCTCATGAACCAAAGCCCCCACACTAAACACAACCCTCATACTAACACTCCTATCATTAGCAGGCCTGCCCCCACTAACAGGCTTCCTACCTAAATGATTAATCATCCAAGAACTTACCAAACAAGAGATAACCACAGTAGCCACAACAATCTCCATACTCTCACTCCTAGGACTTTTCTTCTATCTACGCCTAGCATACTGCTCAACAATCACACTCCCCCCAAACCCATCAAACAAAGCAAAACTATGGTCCACTAAAAAATCAACCAACATCCTAATCCCCACATTCACATCACTATCTATCTCACTCCTACCACTCTCCCCTATAATCCTCACCACCATCTAAGAAACTTAGGATAATATCAAACCAAAGGCCTTCAAAGCCTTAAACAAGAGTTAAACTCTCTTAGTTTCTGCCAAGATCCGCAGGACATTAACCTGCATCCTCTGAACGCAACCCAGATACTTTCATTAAGCTAGAATCTCCTAGGCAGGTGGGCTTCGATCCCACGACAACCCTAGTTAACAGCTAGGTGCCCGAAACTCAACAGACCTCTGCCTAAAAGGCTCTGATGCACTTTAAACGCATATCAATGAGCTTGCAACTCAACATGAACTTCACTACAGAGCCGATAAGAAGAGGAATCAAACCTCTGTAAAAAGGACTACAGCCTAACGCTTAAACATTCAGCCATCTTACCACATTACCTGTGACCCTAAATCGATGACTATTCTCAACCAACCACAAAGACATTGGCACTCTTTACTTGATCTTCGGCGCATGAGCAGGCATAATTGGCACCGCCCTTAGCCTACTCATCCGTGCAGAACTTGGCCAACCCGGAACCCTACTAGGAGACGACCAAATCTACAATGTAATTGTCACCGCCCATGCCTTCGTAATAATCTTCTTCATAGTAATACCAATCATAATTGGAGGATTCGGAAACTGACTAGTCCCTCTTATAATTGGAGCCCCAGACATAGCATTCCCACGCATAAACAACATAAGCTTCTGACTACTGCCCCCATCCTTCCTTCTCCTACTAGCCTCTTCCACAGTAGAGGCAGGGGCAGGCACAGGATGAACAGTCTATCCCCCCCTAGCAGGAAACCTAGCCCACGCTGGAGCCTCAGTAGACCTAGCCATCTTCTCCCTCCACCTAGCAGGTGTATCATCCATCCTTGGGGCAATCAACTTCATCACCACCGCCATCAACATAAAACCCCCTGCCCTATCACAATACCAAACCCCACTATTCGTATGATCCGTACTAATCACAGCTGTACTCCTCCTACTATCCCTACCAGTCCTAGCTGCTGGCATCACCATACTTCTCACAGACCGCAACCTAAACACCACCTTCTTCGACCCTGCAGGGGGAGGAGACCCAATCCTATATCAGCACCTCTTCTGATTCTTTGGACACCCAGAAGTATATATCCTAATCCTCCCAGGATTCGGAATTATCTCCCACGTAGTAGCCTACCACGCAGGCAAAAAAGAACCATTTGGCTACATAGGAATAGTATGAGCCATACTATCAATCGGATTCCTAGGATTTATCGTGTGAGCTCACCATATATTCACAGTAGGAATAGACGTAGACACACGAGCATACTTCACATCCGCCACTATAATCATCGCTATCCCAACAGGAATCAAAGTCTTCAGCTGACTAGCCACACTACACGGAGGAACCATCAAATGAGACCCCCCCATACTATGAGCCCTTGGATTTATCTTCCTCTTCACCATCGGAGGCCTCACAGGAATTATCCTAGCAAACTCCTCACTAGACATTGCCCTACACGACACATACTACGTAGTAGCACACTTCCACTATGTTCTCTCAATAGGCGCCGTCTTTGCCATTCTAGCAGGATTCACCCACTGATTCCCCCTATTCACTGGATACACCCTAAACCAAACATGAGCTAAAGCCCACTTCGGGGTCATATTTACAGGCGTAAACCTAACCTTCTTCCCACAGCACTTCCTAGGACTAGCAGGCATACCACGACGATACTCCGACTACCCGGACGCCTACACACTATGAAACACCCTATCATCCATTGGGTCATTAATCTCTATAACAGCTGTAATCATACTAACATTCATCATCTGAGAAGCCTTTGCTTCCAAACGAAAAGTCTTACAGCCAGAACTGACCTCCACAAACATCGAATGAATCCACGGTTGCCCACCCCCATACCACACCTTCGAAGAACCCACCTTCGTCCAAGTACAAGAAAGGAAGGAATCGAACCCTCGTACACTGGTTTCAAGCCAGCCGCATACTAAACCACCTATGCTTCTTTCTCAATGAGGTATTAGTAAACCAATTACATGGCCCTGTCAAAGCCAAGCCACAGGTGAAAACCCTGTATACCTCTACATGGCCAACCACTCACAGCTAGGATTCCAAGACGCCTCATCCCCAATTATAGAAGAGCTAGTCGAATTCCACGACCACGCCCTTATAGTCGCCCTAATAATCTGCAGCCTAGTTCTCTACCTACTAACACTCATACTAATAGAAAAACTATCCTCAAACACCGTTGACGCCCAAGAAGTCGAACTAATCTGAACAATCCTTCCAGCCATCGTCCTAATCCTACTCGCCCTACCATCCTTACAAATCCTCTATATAATAGACGAAATTGATGAACCAGACCTAACCCTAAAAGCCATTGGACATCAATGATACTGATCATACGAATACACAGACTTTAAGGACCTGTCATTCGACTCCTACATAACCCCCACAACAGAGCTCCCATCTGGACACTTCCGACTCCTAGAAGTCGACCACCGCGTTATTATCCCAATAGAATCCCCAATCCGCATTATCATCACCGCCGACGACGTACTACACTCATGAGCAGTACCCACCCTAGGAGTAAAAACCGACGCCATCCCGGGACGACTTAACCAAACAGCATTTACCACCACCCGACCAGGAATCTTCTATGGCCAATGCTCAGAAATCTGCGGAGCCAACCACAGCTTTATGCCCATTGTAATTGAATCCACCCCACTCACCCACTTCGAAACCTGATCCTCAACACTAACATCCTAATCATTAAGAAGCTATGCACCAGCACTAGCCTTTTAAGCTAGACAAAGAGGAACTAACCCCTCCTTAATGGTATGCCTCAGCTCAACCCAAACCCATGACTCTCCATCATAATCATATCATGACTAACATTTTCACTAATCATCCAACCCAAAATCCTAGCATTCACACCCACAAATCACCCCGCTAAAAAAGCACCCACAGCCACCAAAAACAACCCCTGAACCTGACCATGACCTTAACCTTCTTCGACCAGTTCTCAAGCCCATACCTCCTTGGGGTGCCACTAATCCTCCTATCAATACTACTTCCCGCCCTCCTTCTCCCCACACCCAACAATCGATGAATCACCAACCGCCTATCCACACTACAGCTATGACTCATCAGCACAATCACCAAACAACTCATAACCCCACTAAACAAGCCAGGCCATAAATGAGCACTTATCCTCACATCACTAATAGTACTACTACTATTAATCAACCTTCTAGGCCTACTACCATACACATTCACCCCAACCACCCAACTATCAATAAACATAGCCCTTGCCCTCCCACTCTGACTCGCTACACTACTCACAGGCCTACGAAACCAACCTACAACCTCCCTAGGGCACCTCCTACCTGAAGGCACACCCACTCCCCTAATCCCAGCGCTAATTATAATCGAAACCATCAGCCTCTTTATCCGTCCACTAGCCCTAGGAGTACGCCTCACAGCAAACCTCACCGCAGGGCACTTGCTTATCCAACTTATCTCAACAGCTACCATTACCCTCCTCCCTATCATACCAACAGTATCCCTCCTTACAGCCACCATCCTCCTCCTACTAACAATCCTAGAAGTAGCAGTCGCCATAATTCAAGCTTACGTCTTCGTCCTCCTACTAAGCCTCTACCTACAAGAAAACATCTAATGGCCCACCAAGCACACTCATACCACATAGTAGATCCAAGCCCATGACCCATCTTCGGAGCAACCGCCGCCCTACTCACCACATCAGGACTAACCATATGATTCCACTATAACTCACCACAACTACTAATCCTAGGACTAACATCAATTATCATAGTTATAATCCAATGATGACGAGACATCGTACGAGAAAGCACATTCCAAGGCCACCATACACTAACCGTCCAAAAGGGCCTACGATACGGAATAATCCTATTCATCACATCAGAAGTATTCTTCTTCCTCGGCTTCTTCTGAGCCTTCTTCCACTCTAGCCTAGCACCCACCCCAGAACTAGGAAGCCAATGACCCCCCACCGGAATTACACCCCTAAACCCACTAGAAGTTCCCCTCCTTAACACAGCCATCCTACTAGCCTCGGGCGTTACCGTAACCTGAGCACACCATAGCATTACAGAGGGAAACCAAAAGCAAGCAATCCAAGCATTAACACTTACCGTCCTACTAGGCCTATACTTCACTATCCTACAAGCAACAGAATACTACGAAGCACCATTCTCAATCGCCGATGGAGTCTATGGCTCCACCTTCTTCGTAGCAACAGGATTCCACGGACTCCATGTCATCATTGGATCCTCCTTCCTACTAGTATGCCTCCTACGACTAGCCAAATTCCACTTTACACCTAACCACCACTTCGGATTTGAAGCAGCAGCCTGATACTGGCACTTCGTAGACATCATCTGACTATTCCTCTACATAACCATCTACTGATGAGGATCCTGCTCTCCTAGTATAACTATTACAATAGACTTCCAATCTATAGAATCTGGCAAAGCCCCAGAGAAGAGCAATAAACATAATCACATTCATACTCACCACAACCCTTACCCTTAGCATAGCCCTAGTCTCATTAAACTTCTGAATCACCCAAATAAACCCAGACTCAGAAAAACTCTCACCCTACGAGTGCGGCTTTGACCCACTAGGATCCGCTCGACTCCCATTCTCCATCCGATTTTTCCTCAGTAGCCATCCTATTCCTCCTATTTGACCTAGAAATTGCCCTCCTACTACCACTACCATGAGCTATCCAACTAAAATACCCAACCACCACCCTAACCTGAACATCCATCATTATCCTCCTACTAACCCTAGGCCTAATCTACGAATGAACACAAGGGGGACTAGAATGAGCAGAATAAGAAAGTTAGTCTAAAACAAGACAGTTGATTTCGACTCAACAAACCATAGCCCACCCTATGACTTTCTCCATGCCCCTCCTCCACCTAAGCTTCTACTCAGCTTTTACCCTAAGCAGCCTAGGATTAGCCTTCCACCGAGCCCACCTTATCTCCGCCCTACTATGCCTAGAGAGCATAATACTATCAATATACATCGCCCTATCAACATGACCAATCGAAAACCAATCACCATCATCCACCCTTATGCCAGTCCTTATACTAACATTCTCCGCATGCGAAGCAGGTACAGGACTAGCAATACTAGTAGCCTCCACACGAACACATGGCTCCGATCACCTACACAACCTAAACCTCCTACAATGCTAAAAGTCATCCTACCAACAACAATACTACTCCCAATAGCCCTCTTATCACCCCCCAAACTAATATGAGTCAATACCACAATACACAGCCTCCTAATCGCCACCCTAAGCCTACAGTGACTAACCCCATCATACCACCCATACAAGAACCTCAACCAATGGGCAGGCACCGACCAAACATCCGCACCTCTACTAGTCCTGTCCTGCTGACTCGTACCACTTATAATTCTAGCAAGCCAAAACCACCTACAACATGAACCCCTTACACGCAAACGAACATTCACAGCAACCCTAATCGCAGTACAACCTCTTATTATCCTAGCCTTCTCAACCACAGAGCTCATAATATTCTACATCTCCTTCGAAGCAACTCTTATCCCAACACTAATCCTAATTACACGATGAGGAAGCCAACCAGAACGCCTAAGCGCAGGCATTTACCTCCTCTTCTACACACTCATCAGCTCTCTCCCACTACTAGTTGCCATCCTATACCTACACTCACAAACAGGCACCCTCCACCTCCTCACCCTAAAACTCTCCCCCCACCCCCTCTCACCAACACTAACCAACCACTGGTCCAACCTCCTCCTAGATATAGCCCTACTCACAGCTTTCATAGTAAAAGCACCCCTATACGGCCTCCACCTATGACTTCCTAAAGCCCACGTAGAGGCCCCAATCGCAGGATCCATACTACTTGCTGCCCTACTCCTAAAACTAGGTGGATATGGTATCATACGTATTACCTGCCTAACAAACCCCTCCCCAAACAATCTCCTACACTACCCATTTATTACCCTAGCCCTATGAGGTGCACTTATAACCAGCTCAATATGCCTACGCCAAATCGACCTAAAATCACTCATCGCTTACTCCTCTGTAAGCCACATAGGCCTAGTTATCGCAGCATGTATAATCCAAACGCACTGATCCTTCTCCGGAGCTATAATCCTCATAATCTCCCACGGTCTAACCTCCTCAATACTATTCTGCCTAGCTAACACAAACTATGAGCGCACACACAGCCGAACCCTCCTCCTAACCCAAGGACTACAACCCCTCCTCCCCCTAATAGCCACCTGATGACTACTAGCCAACCTAACAAACATAGCCCTACCCCCCACCACAAACCTAATAGCAGAGCTAAACATTATAGTCTCACTGTTCAACTGATCCCCTCCCACTATTATCCTAACCGGAACTGCCACTCTACTAACCGCCTCATATACCCTATTTATACTAACAACAACCCAACGAGGAACCTTACCCCCACACATCACAACACTCCAAAACTCAACCACACGAGAACACTTACTCATAGCCCTACACCTTATCCCTATACTCCTACTAATCCTAAAACCCGAGCTAATCTCCGGACCCCTCTCATGCAAGTATAGTTTAAACCAAACATTAGACCGTGACCCTAAAAATAGAAGTTAAACCCTTCTTACCTGCCGAGGGGAGGCCCAACCAACAAGAACTGCTAACTCTTGCACCTGAGTATAAAACCTCAGTCCCCTTACTTTTAAAGGATAAAAGCAATCCATTGGTCTTAGGAGCCACTTATCTTGGTGCAAATCCAAGTAAAAGTAATGGAAATAACCCAGCTCCTCACCACCCTCATAACCTTAACACTAACAATCATCCTAACCCCCACGCTCCTACCACTCCTCTCAAAGAACTTCCAAAACTCCCCTAAAATCATCACCCTCACCACTAAAACTGCCTTCCTAACCAGCCTAATACCAACAACAATCTTTATACAGTCAGGGCTAGATAGCATTACCTCATACTGAGAATGAAAATTCACTATAAACTTTAAAATTCCCATTAGCCTAAAAATAGACCAGTACTCAATACTATTCTTCCCCATCGCCCTATTTGTAACATGATCTATCCTACAATTTGCAATATCCTATATATCATCAGACCCACATATCACAAAATTCTTCTCCTACCTAACAACCTTTCTAATTGCAATACTAACACTAACCCTTGCCAACAATATCTTTCTACTCTTCATTGGTTGAGAAGGAGTAGGCATCATATCCTTTCTACTAATCAGTTGATGGCACGGACGAATAGAAGCTAACACAGCAGCCCTACAAGCCGTACTTTATAACCGAATCGGAGATATCGGACTCATCCTAAGCATAGCATGACTTGCCTCTACCCTAAACTCCTGAGAAATACAGCTATCTCTACCCCCAGAAACCCCAACACTCCCCCTTCTGGGGCTTATCCTAGCCGCCACAGGAAAATCAGCACAATTCGGTCTCCACCCCTGACTACCAGCCGCTATAGAGGGCCCCACCCCAGTCTCCGCCCTACTCCACTCAAGCACAATAGTAGTCGCCGGAATCTTCCTACTCATCCGTACCCACCCACTACTCAACACCAATAAAACTGCCCTAACCCTATGCCTATGCCTAGGCGCTATATCCACACTATTTGCCGCTATCTGCGCCCTTACTCAAAACGACATCAAAAAAATCATCGCCTTCTCCACATCCAGCCAACTTGGACTAATAATAGTTACCATCGGACTAAACCTCCCACAACTAGCCTTCCTCCACATCTCAACCCATGCCTTCTTCAAAGCCATACTATTCCTATGCTCAGGATCAATTATCCACAGCCTAAACGGTGAACAGGATATCCGAAAAATAGGGGGACTACAAAAAATACTCCCAACAACCACCTCATGCCTAACAATCGGAAACCTAGCACTAATAGGAACCCCCTTCCTAGCAGGATTCTTCTCAAAAGACCTTATCATCGAAAACCTAAATACCTCCTACCTAAACACCTGAGCACTGCTCCTAACCCTCCTAGCCACAACCTTTACCGCTACATACAGCCTACGAATAACCCTACTAGTACAAACAAAATCCACCCGCATACCAACAATCACCCCAATAAACGAAAACAACCCACAAATCATAAGCCCAATTACTCGACTAGCCCTAGGAAGCATTACTGCTGGCCTTATCATTACACTATATATAACCCCAACACAAACTCCACCAATAACAATACCCCTCCTAACAAAAACCGCAGCCATCCTAGTAACAACCCTAGGCATCCTCCTAGCCCTAGAACTTACAGCCTCAACTCACACCATAACCCAACCTAAACAAAACCACTACTCAAACTTCTCCTCCACACTAGGATACTTCAACCTCCTAACCCACCGCCTAAGCTCCACAGCACTACTAAGCATCGGACAAAAAATCGCCAACCACCTAATTGACCTATCATGATACAAAAAAATAGGGCCAGAGGGCCTTGCCAACCTACAGACTATGGCAACCAAAACCTCAACCACACTGCACAAAGGACTAATCAAAGCATATCTAGGATCCTCCACACTATCTATCCTAATCACCCTACTACTCCTATAAACCCACCCTAATGGCCCCCAACCCACGAAAATCCCACCCCCTACTAAAGATAGTAAACAACTCCCTAATTGACCTACCAACCCCCTCAAACATCTCCGCCTGATGAAACTTTGGGTCCCTCCTAGGAATCTGCCTAACAGTCCAAATCCTAACCGGCCTACTCCTAGCCACCCACTATACCGCAGACACCTCCCTAGCCTTCTCATCCGTAGCCAACACATGCCGAAACGTACAGTACGGATGACTAATCCGCAACCTACATGCAAACGGAGCCTCACTCTTCTTTATCTGCATCTACCTCCACATCGCCCGAGGCTTCTACTATGGCTCATACCTATACAAGGAAACCTGAAACACAGGAATTATCCTCCTCCTCACCCTTATAGCAACTGCTTTTGTTGGCTATGTCCTACCATGAGGCCAAATATCATTCTGAGGGGCTACAGTTATCACAAACCTATTCTCCGCCATCCCATACATCGGACAAACACTAGTCGAATGAGCCTGAGGTGGATTCTCCGTAGACAACCCCACCTTAACACGATTCTTCGCCCTACACTTCCTCCTACCATTCATAATCACCGGCCTAGTTATTATCCACCTAACCTTCCTCCACGAGTCAGGATCAAACAACCCCCTAGGTCTCCCATCAAACTGCGATAAAATTCCATTCCACCCGTACTTCTCCCTAAAAGACCTACTAGGATTCACCATCATACTCCTTCTACTCACCACCCTCGCCCTATTCTCACCTAACCTACTAGGGGACCCAGAAAACTTTACCCCAGCAAACCCTCTAGCAACCCCCCCACACATCAAACCCGAATGATACTTCCTATTCGCATACGCAATCCTACGATCAATCCCCAATAAACTGGGCGGAGTCCTAGCCCTAACTGCTTCCGTACTAATCCTATTCCTAAGCCCCCTTCTCCACAAATCTAAACAACGCACCATGGCCTTCCGACCCGTTTCCCAACTCTTATTCTGAACACTAGCCGCCAACCTATTTATCCTAACATGAGTGGGAAGCCAACCAGTAGAACACCCATTTATTATCATCGGACAGCTAGCCTCACTAGCCTACTTCACCATCATCCTAGTCCTGTTCCCCCTTACCTCCTCCCTAGAAAACAAACTCCTTAACTAAACTCTAATAGTTTACAAAAAACATTGGTCTTGTAAACCAAAGAACGAAGATCCACCCCTTCTTAGAGTTAGATCAGAAAAAGGGGATTAAACCCCTATCACCAACTCCCAAAGCTGGCATTTTACATTAAACTATCTTCTGATTAAACCGCCCGAATAGCTCCACGAGACAAGCCCCGTACAAGCTCTAGCACAACAAACAGGGTTAACAGCAACCCTCAACCAGCCACCAAAAATATCCCCGCCCCACAGGAATAAAACAAAGCTACCCCACCAAAATCCAATCGAACAAAAAGCACCCCAATACTATCAACAACATCTACCCCAAACCCTCCACCTCCCCACCCCCAAGCAGCAAACCCCACACAAACCCCCAAAGCAAGCCCAAAAGCATACCCTACAACACGCCAACCACCCCAAGCCTGAGGAAAGGGATCAGCTGCTAGCGAAACAGAGTACACAAAAACCACCAATATCCCACCCAAATAAACCATAAAAAGCACCAGAGATACAAAAGAGACCCCTAAACTCACCAATCACCCACACCCCACAATAGAACCAAAAACTAACCCCACAACACCATAGTAAGGAGAAGGATTAGAAGCCACTAGAAGCGCTGCCAAAACAAATCCAACCCCTAAAAACAGTACAAAATAGGCCATAGAGTTCCCACTTGGAATTAACCCAAGATCTATGGCCTGAAAAACCATCGTTATATACCTTAACTATGGAAACTCCAATAATACACACCCACCCCCACCACTAATGGAACCCCCAGGGCCCCACATAACTAATGGGACCCCCCCTACCCCCCCACAGTACTGCGGGTTAGCTTAATACAGATTATGTTTATCGGGCATTCAACAATGGTCCCTTATACATTGCATTGACTTTACAGTAGACTGGAGACTTAATGTTCTATCCCATGCTTTGTATTATCGGATACGTTAGTTGATACAGCTCGGTTTTGCTTCTCGTAACAGAAGGTATTAACGTTTTGAGGTCATACGTACCTGGAAACAGGTCTCTCTTGATGCGCTAGCTTCAAGGACTGGGTTATTTATTGATTGTGCCTCTCACGAGAAATCACCAACTCGACGTAAGTAAGGTTTATCACGACCAGCTTCAGGATCATTCTTTCCCCCTACACCCCTTGCACTACTTGCACTTTTGCGCCTCTGGTTCCTCGGTCAGGACCATCACCTGGTTGATTCACCACACTATTACCTCCACAGGCTCATTTGGTTCGTTATCTATGTACTCCCTGCCTCGTAATCGCAGCATCTTGGTGATACCTAGCGCCTCTGGTATTTTTTCTCTTCTCAGTAACTTCACTCTGCCCTCCGGTGCAGCGGGTAAATACAATCTGTTGACGTGGGTGCCGGTGGACTTCGGTCGATTTCTCACCTTCAAGGGTTGATGTAATGAGACGGTCGGAGTATTTGTGGTATCATATCAGCACTGATGCACTTTTTCTGACATCTGGTTAATGGTTATATCACTCTCCTACTAACAGGTATTATTCTTTTAATGGTTTTGGGACATGAATTTATCAATTTGTTACAATTTGTTACACCATCCGAATTACCAATCATTATCAAATAAAGCTAGGAAATTCCGAATAGAGCTTTTTCACACTTTCGACAAAATTTTTGTTTTTAACAAACGTTTGAACAAACAAACATCTCCCTCAAACTGTGATTCATTTCAAGACATGTTTTGTTCGTCAACGCTTCTTGTCTGCTTACATTCCACCTCCAATATCCATTCAATTTGTTTGTTTAACATCAAACTTATTCTTATTCCTTGCATCTAAATATCCAATACTTCATCGTTTGAAGCTTTGTACTATTTCGTTTGTTTTTTACACATTTACAACTACAACCCTCCACCTTAAACAACCAACCCATCTACCTTCACCAAACCCACCACCCCGTACCCTACCATTGATTACCTAACCAACCCCACCCTAACCCAGACCCTAAACACCCCAACAAACAAGAAACAAAACAAACAACACCTTATAACCCT